AATGAAGTGCCTGAAAAAGGATTATTTTGATAGAATAAATCATGTGATATTTATTATCACCTTCATTATATTTTACAGAGTTAAACTGCTCTTGAAACATCAAAAATTTCTGTGCATCATACACCAAAATATAAAAAGATAAGCTAATCAAGCTAGTAGGTTCATACCCTTTTTATGGAAGTATAAAATCTTCCTCTTTTTAATTCTATTAAATATATCTTCACTACTCTTCATCTTATCCCTAATTACAGGAACCTTAATTTCCATTTCATCATCGACATGAATTGGAGCTTGAATGGGACTTGAAATAAATCTACTTTCTTTTATTCCATTAATACAAAAAAACAAAACGCCGTATGAAAATGAGGCTTCAATAAAATACTTTCTTGTCCAGGCAATTGCTTCCATCCTATTTCTATTATCTATTCTACTGGCAGGAATAGTAGATTTTGATTACAACAATTATGTTAGATGTTTAATATCATCAGCATTATTAATAAAAACAGGAGCTGCCCCATTTCATTTTTGATTTCCAGGAGTTATAGAAGGATTAACCTGAATGAATTGCTTAATTTTAATGACCTGACAAAAAATTGCCCCATTCATCTTACTATCTTACAAACTATATATATCACTGTTCTTTACAACAGTAATCGTATTATGTGTATTAATTGGAGCTATTGGAGGATTAAATCAAAGATCAGTGCGCAAGTTGATAGCCTATTCATCTATTAGACATCTGGGATGGATAATCTCAGCTATACTACTTAGATCAAATTTCTGAATTCTTTATTTCTCAATCTATGTGATCCTAAATAGTGCTGTAATTTACATCTTTAATAATCAGTCAATTTTCCACTTATCTCAAGCATATTATAATAATTCTTCCTCTATAGTTAAATTCTCCATGTTTATTAGTATACTCTCATTGGGGGGATTACCTCCTTTTCTAGGATTTCTACCAAAATGAATCTTAATCCAAAACATAATGAGATCACAATACGCCATACTAGTATTAATCATGGTTATAACAACACTAATTACCTTATATTTCTATTTACGAATTATATTTAGAGCCTTCATATTCTTAAATCAAGAAGTAGGATGAATTAATAATAATATTAAAATTAATTTGACTACTATAATTATAGGTTTATCAGTATCCGGTATTCCAATCATACTAATGATATCGTTTATATAAGGCTTTATGTTAATTAAACAAATAACCTTCAAAGTTATAAATAAAAGTTTAAATCTTTTAAGCCTTAGCAGAAATATAATTCTACACCTTCAGAATTGCAGTCTAACATCATAATTTGACTATATGGCTTGATAAGAGAGGTTATCACCTCCTAAATAGATTTACAGTCTATCGCCTAATATTCGACCATCTTATCCTTATATTAAGGGGTCATAATATAATATAAGATTGTAGAATATTGCGAAAATGACTTTTTTCTACAAACCATAAGGATATTGGAACATTATATTTACTATTCGGGGCATGAGCAGGAATAGTAGGAACTGCTTTAAGTATATTAATCCGAATTGAATTAGGACAACCAGGTTCTCTAATTGGAGATGATCAGATTTATAATGTTATTGTAACCGCTCACGCGTTCGTAATAATTTTCTTTATAGTAATACCTATTATGATTGGAGGATTTGGAAACTGATTGGTACCTCTTATATTAGGAGCACCTGATATAGCTTTCCCTCGCCTTAATAATATGAGATTTTGATTACTACCTCCGTCATTAACCCTTTTATTAGCTAGAAGCCTAGTAGAAAGAGGAGCCGGAACAGGATGAACAGTATATCCTCCCCTTGCAGGAGCAATTGCTCACGCAGGAGCATCAGTTGACTTAACCATTTTTTCCCTACACCTTGCAGGAGTTTCATCTATTTTAGGAGCTATTAATTTTATTACTACAACTATTAATATAAAGTCTCCAGGAATAAAATTAGATCAAATACCCCTTTTTGTATGAGCAGTAGTTATTACTGCAGTACTACTCCTACTATCATTACCTGTATTAGCAGGGGCTATTACCATACTATTAACAGATCGAAATATTAACACCTCATTCTTTGATCCTGCTGGGGGAGGAGACCCAATCTTATATCAACATTTATTTTGATTCTTTGGTCACCCCGAAGTTTATATTTTAATTTTACCAGGATTCGGAATAATTTCCCATATTATTGCACAAGAAAGTGGTAAAAAGGAAACATTTGGTGTACTTGGTATAATTTACGCCATAGTAGCAATTGGTATTTTGGGGTTTGTAGTATGAGCCCACCATATATTCACTGTTGGAATAGACGTAGATACTCGAGCATATTTCACTTCAGCCACTATAGTGATTGCAGTACCAACAGGAATTAAGATTTTCAGATGATTAGCAACACTTCACGGAACTCAATTATCCTATAGTCCCTCCCTCCTATGAGCCTTAGGATTTGTATTCCTATTTACAATTGGAGGGTTAACAGGAGTAGTACTGGCTAACTCATCTATTGACATTGCTATACATGATACTTATTATGTAGTTGCTCACTTTCACTATGTACTATCCATAGGAGCTGTATTTGCAATTATAGGAGGATTAGTACACTGATTTCCCCTGTTCTCAGGAGTAACTCTAAATAACTATTTATTAAAAATTCAATTTTTAGTTATATTTGTAGGAGTAAATTTGACATTTTTCCCACAACATTTTTTAGGTTTAAGAGGTATACCCCGACGATATTCGGATTATCCTGACGCCTACACTGCATGAAATATTATATCTTCTCTAGGAAGAATCATTTCTCTAATTGGGGTCTTTATTTTAATCTTCATTATATGAGAAGCTATAACAGCTCAACGTCCCATTCTTTCACCATTAAATTTAAATACCTCAATTGAATGGTATCAAAAACTCCCACCCATGGAACATAGTTATGCTGAATTACCTATCCTATTAAAGTTTTAATGTGGCAGAAAAGTGCCATGGATTTAAGCTCCATTTATAAAGGTTTTATTCCTTTCGTTAAAAATGGCAACCTGAGCACAATTAAATTTTCAAGATGCTACATCTCCAATAATAGAACAAATAAGATACTTCCATGACCACACTATAATAGTTTTATTAATCATTACAGTATTGTTATCCTATGTAATAGGAACTATATTTTGAAATAAAAATGTCAACCGAAATCTACTAGACGGTCAAAAGATTGAAACAGCATGAACTGTTCTTCCAATGTTTGTTTTAATTATTATTGCTATACCATCATTACGACTATTATATTTATTAGATGAAGTGAGAGATCCATCAATCACCTTGAAAACTGTGGGGCATCAATGATACTGAAGTTATGAATACTCAGACTTTAACCACGTTGAATTTGATTCTTATATAATTCCATATTCAGATATGCAAGAGAATGGATTTCGACTTTTAGAAGTAGACAACCGAACAGTACTACCCATACAAACTCAAGTGCGAGTATTAATTACGGCTGCTGATGTTTTACACTCATGAACAGTTCCTTCACTAGGAGTAAAGGTAGATGCCACACCGGGCCGCCTAAATCAAACAAGCTTTTTTATTAATCGACCTGGTTTATTTTTCGGACAATGTTCAGAAATCTGCGGTGCAAATCACAGATTTATACCAATTATAATTGAAAGTGTAACTACAAAATCATTTATTAATTGAATTCAAAAAATAAGTGAAGCCTCATTGGGTGACTGAAAGTAAGTGTTGGTCTCTTAAACCAGATAATAGTAAAGTAACGAAATACTCCCAATGAAAAGAAATTAGTTAATTTATAACATCAGAATGTCATTCTGAAATTATTGAATATAATCAGTATTTCTTGATTCCACAAATAGCCCCAATAAGATGGTTACTTCTATTCCTATTTTTCACAATAATACTAATTATGTTCAACACAATAAACTATTACTTATTCATTCCAAAAATTGAATCACGTAAAACATCAGCAACCTCTAAAATTTTAAATATATCTTGAAAATGATAACAAACTTATTTTCAGTATTTGATCCTACATCATCAATCTTTAATTTATCTATAAATTGAACATCAACTATATTAGGTATACTAATTCTACCCATAATATTTTGATTAATCCCTACACGTTCATCCCTGATTTGAAATAAAATCACCTCAACCCTTCATAAGGAATTTAAAACCCTGCTGGGGGAGGGAGGAATTAACGGAAGAACATTCATTTTTATTTCTGTATTTACTATAATTCTGTTCAATAATTTTATAGGATTATTTCCATATATTTTTACTAGTTCCAGTCATTTAGCCTTCACTTTAACCCTGGCACTACCCCTGTGATTAAGATTTATAATTTATGGATGAATTAATCACACACAACATATATTCGCACATCTTGTACCTCAAGGAACACCCCCGGTTCTTATACCCTTTATAGTATGTATTGAAACTATTAGTAACGTAATTCGACCTGGAACTCTTGCTGTTCGGCTTGCTGCAAATATAATTGCAGGTCACCTACTAATAACATTGCTAGGAAATACCGGACCATCATTAACATACTCAATTCTATCACTTCTGCTAATTACTCAAATTGCACTATTAGTATTAGAATCGGCAGTTGCAATAATTCAATCATATGTATTCGCCGTATTAAGAACTCTATACTCTAGAGAAGTAAATTAATGTCAACACACAATAATCATCCTTATCACTTAGTAGATCAAAGACCATGACCATTAACAGGAGCCATTGGAGCAATGATATTAACCACTGGTATAGTAAAGTGATTTCATACTTTCAGCAATGATCTTTTATTATTAGGAGCTGCAGTTATTGTTTTAACAATATTACAATGATGACGAGATGTGTCCCGAGAAGGAACATATCAAGGACTTCATACATACCCAGTGGTTATCGGATTACGATGAGGTATAATTCTATTTATTACCTCCGAAGTATTATTTTTTGTATCCTTTTTCTGAGCATACTTTCACAGAAGTCTATCTCCAACAGTTGAACTAGGAAGTATATGACCACCCAAGGGGATTATTCCATTTGATCCAATATCAATTCCGATATTAAATACCGCCATTCTCTTATCATCAGGAGTTACAGTAACCTGAGCGCATCATAGATTAATAGAAAGTAAATATTCACAAGCAATACAGGGACTATTCTTCACTGTTCTATTAGGATTTTATTTTACACTACTTCAAGGATATGAATACATAGAAGCACCATTTACAATTGCAGATTCAGTTTATGGTTCTACATTTTTTATAGCTACCGGCTTCCATGGAATTCATGTAATTATTGGAACTCTGTTTCTATTTGTATGCCTATCCCGACACTACTTTAATCATTTCTCAGCAGCTCACCACTTTGGATTTGAAGCTGCAGCATGATACTGACATTTTGTTGATGTAGTATGACTATTCCTTTATATTTCAATTTATTGATGAGGTAGATACTTGCTTAGTATATAAGTATATTTGACTTCCAATCAAGAGGACTGAGTATTCTCAGAGCAAGTAATTTATTCATTAATATTAACCAGAGCAATACTATTTATTATTACTACAATTATTATAATAATTGCCTCATTTTTATCAAAAAAATCCATCATCGACCGAGAAAAAGCATCACCCTTTGAATGTGGGTTTGATCCCTTTTCCACAGCACGGATTCCTTTTTCTCTCCGATTCTTCCTAATTGCAGTAATTTTCCTAATTTTCGATGTGGAAATCGCGTTATTATTACCCATAATACTTACATTATCAGTATCAGAAATTAATATATGAATTATTGTATCAGTAATCTTTTTATTAATTTTATTAATTGGCCTTTATCATGAATGAAATCAAGGAGCCCTTGAATGAGCAAACTAGGATAATAGTTAAATATAACATTTGATTTGCATTCAAAAAGTGTTGAATTAATCAACTTATCTTGAAATAAGAAGCGAATTATTGCAATCAGTTTCGACCTGAAAAATTGGTGAATTACACCCTTATTTAATAAATTAATTGAAGCCAAAGAGAGGCATACCACTGTTAATGGTATAAATGAACTAAAGTTCCAATTAAGAGGGTGTGTTGTATACAAGAGAAAGCTGCTAACTTTTTTCTTAAGCGGTTCAAATCCGTTTATATCCTTACTTATATAGTTTAGAAAAAACATTACATTTTCATTGTAAAAACAAAAAATTATTTTTTATAAGTAATAATACACAAGTTATACTTAAGGGTATAATACCATCTTGACAGCTTCAATGTCACACTTTAAAAATTTAAGCTACTCAAGTAATATAAAAACAAAATTAATGTAATTCAAATAATAAAAAAAATTAAATAAATCTTTAAAAAATTATTTTGATATCTCTGATTATAAATTCTCAAATTTTTAAAATAATCATGTATTCCTTGAGCTCCTATATATTCACATCACCCCTGATCAAATCCTGAAAGGAAATTTCCACCCAAAATAACAGGATAAAAGTAGATACCTGGAGTGCTAAAATAAGGGATAAACCATATAGATCCTATAAAAAAAGAAGAAAAAATAATCTTTATGCTAAACAGATTATCCCCAAAATGAGATATCGAAAACTGGTAGCCCATTCAAGCCCCAACCACTCTGACAATCAACGCCAACATTTTCAAAATTATTGGTAAACAAATTATTGAAGGAATGGGGAAAATGACTCAACTTAATAAACTTCCTCCTAAAACAGCTATAAACAACATACCCATTATACCCTTAAGTATTCATCATCCCTCATCAGAAATGCCATAGCAAGAAGATATATTCAACCCCCCGGCCATTCTATAATAAATTAAACGAGCCGTATAACAAGCAGTTAAGCCAGTAGAAACAAAAAAAAACAAAAAACTAATAAAATTTAAATTGCTAACTAAACACATTTCCAAAATCAAATCCTTTGAATAAAACCCAGCAAGGAAGGGTATACCACAAAGAGCTAAATTGGAAACCATAAAGCAAGAAGAACTTAAAGGTAAAAAATGAACTAGTCCTCCTATAAAACGAATATCTTGACAGTCTCCCATATTATGAATAATTACTCCCGCACACATGAATAATAGGGCCTTAAAGAGGGCATGTGTTAACAAATGAAAAAAGGCCAATCCATAATATCCCATAGACAAGATTCTCATCATAAGACCCAACTGACTTAAAGTAGACAGTGCAATAATTTTTTTTAAATCAAACTCGAAATTAGCTCCTAATCCTGATATAAATATTGTTATACCACCAATAAGTAATAAATATTTAGAAAAATCCGTACCAATAATTAAACTATTAAAACGAATTATCAAATATACTCCTGCAGTAACCAAGGTAGAAGAATGAACTAAAGCAGAAACAGGGGTAGGAGCAGCTATAGCTGCCGGTAATCAGGCAGAAAAAGGAATTTGAGCACTCTTAGTCATAGCAGCAAAAATTATCAAGCCCGAAATAACCTGAGCCTCAATTCTATCAAATATAAAATTTAAATAAAAATAATAATTTCAACTACCGTAATTCAGTATTCATGCAATAGATAATAAGAAAGCAACATCACCTAAACGATTAGATAAAACAGTAAGTATTCCAGCACTATAAGATTTGAAATTCTGATAATAAATAACAAGCAAATAAGAAATTAACCCCAAACCATCTCACCCCAACAAAATAGAAATTATATTCGGTCTAATAATCAACAACATTATTGATAACACAAACATCAAAACCAACAAAATAAAACGAGAAATATAAGGGTCTCCTTCTATATAATTATGTCTATAAAAAATAACTATAGAAGAAATAAATAATACAAACCCCATAAACAATAATGATATCCAATCAAAAAGAAAAGTTATAACAATATTCATCGAATTAATTGTAATAACATCTCACTCAATAAAATAACAAATATTATTCAAACAAAAATAAATTCCCAAAATAACATTCAATAATCTAAAAAAAAACAAAAAACTAAATCTAATAAAACAAATATTTAAACGTCAATTAATGATCTAAGGTGAGTATACCCCACATCTCTGGTTCCACAAACCAAAATCTTAACTATAAACTACTTAAATTATAATCAGTTAAAAAATAAATCAGACTTTAAAATTAAAATATTTAAAGGAACTCAATGTAGAAATAATAATAAGTACTCGCGTGTATACCCTACGTTACAACTATAAACAGAAGAAAAAATCTTACCGTGTTGTCTGTATCTGTATAAATAAAGAGTGTAAGAAGCACTAAAAAAAGAAAGAAAACACAATATAAATATTCTAATTCATCTTCATCCAACAAGACTATTCATTAATCTAATTTCACCTAACAAATTTAATGTGGGAGGAGCCGCTATATTTGCTGATCTAAGTAAAAATCATCATAAACATATTCTCGGTATAAAATTCATTAAACCCTTATTAATTAATAGGCTACGACTCCCTAAGCGCTCATATCTAATATTAGCTAAACAAAATATACCAGAAGAACACAGTCCATGAGCAATTATTAAAGTATAAGCCCCTCTTAATCCTCAATATCTCAAAGTTATTAACCCTCCTAAAACAATTCCTATATGAGCAACAGAGGAATAAGCAATTAAAGACTTTAAATCCACTTGCCGCAAACAAATTAAACTTACAATTACTCCTCCAACTAAACTAATCCCAACTCAAATAAAATTAACAGAAACTCCTATATAATATAAGAAACCAAAAATACGTAAAAGACCATAACCTCCTAACTTAAGTAACACACCTGCCAAAATCATGGAACCAGCCACGGGAGCCTCAACGTGAGCCTTAGGCAACCAAAGATGAAAAACAAACATTGGTATTTTTACCAAAAAAGCTAATAACAAAGAAAGATATATATACAAACTAAAATCAACCCTACCCAAATAAAAAAATATTATGATATTTAATCCATCAAAAATACTATAAATATTAAATAAAGCAATCAATAGGGGAAGAGACGCAAATAAAGTGTAAAAGAGCAAATAGATACCAGCCTGAACGCGTTCAGGCTGGTATCCTCAACCCAAGATTAAAAAAAAAGTTGGAATCAAGGAACTTTCAAAAAATAAATAAAATATAAATAAACTTCTTCTTATAAAAGTTAATATTAAAAATAATAAAAGAAAGATATTAGTTAACAAAAAACAAAAAACGAAATTAGAACTATTATATACCCCTCCTCTTGCCAGTAGCATTAAACAACAAATTCAAAAACTCAAAAGAATTAAACCATAACTAAGAATATCTGTACCTAAATAATAACCTAAGCCACAAAAAGAGGAGACTATATACCCCAGAAGAAAATACAAAAAAGAACCAAATAATAAAAAAGAAGAAATAACTCAATAATTAACCACAAAACAAGACGGGATCAAAAAAAGAACAAAGAAAATGAACTTTAACATTGTAACATATTAAAAGTGTTAAAATAATCATTACCATGAGTTCGAATTATTGAAACCAAAATTGATAAGCCTAAAGCCCCCTCACAAACACCAAAAGTCAAAAAATACATTAAAAAAGATAAATCATAATAGTTCATAATAAAAACAAAAAATATATAAAAAAATAAACCCAACACAATAAATTCCAATCTAATTAAAGTAGATAACAAGTGCTTACGCTTAGAAATGAAAGATCAAATTCCCCCAAAAGCAAAGAAAAAGAAAACCAACTGATAAAAAATTAACATTAGTTTCAGTAGTTTATGATGTTAAAACACTGGTCTTGTAAACCAGAATAGAGAAAATATATTCTCCTTTAACTTTCCTCCCTCCCCCGTTTTTCTGTACACCAGATAAACAATCCATCAGAGAGAAACCTGAAAGTTCACCTTTAATCTCCAAAATTAATATTCTATAATTAAACTACTCTCTGATATCAGACAAATCTTACTCACTAATTTAATATCACTAAATAGATTTTTATTTACTAAAATAAATCATCCTATAAATATAGGAATTTTATTATTGATTCAAACATTAATAACTTGTTTATTGACAGGATTTATATCCTACACCACCTGATTTTCATATATTTTATTTCTAGTATTTTTAGGAGGGATATTAGTATTATTTATTTATATAACAAGTATTGCATCAAACGAAGTATTCCAAAAAAGAAATTATTTATTAATAATTATTATAATATTAACTACTACAATTATTTTAGGCGTAATAATATTTATAGACCCTATAATAGTATCCTTTACTAATTCTCCTGAAAACTTGAATACAATTAATATTACCGAAAATTCCGAAAATATAATGCTAGCAACTCTATATAATATACCAAATGCTACAATTACCATTTTTATGGTATTATATTTATTTCTAACTTTAATTGTAATTGTTTTTATTACAAAATCCCATCAGGGGCCTTTACGACCTACAAACTAATGAATAAACCAATACGAATTAAACATCCTTTATTTAAAATTGCAAATAGAGCTCTAGTTGATTTACCTACCCCGTCTAATATTTCTATATGATGAAATTTTGGGTCCCTTTTAGGGTTATGTTTAGTAATCCAAATTGCAACTGGACTATTCTTAGCAATACATTATACAGCTAATATTGAAATAGCATTTTATAGTGTTAACCATATTTGTCGGGATGTAAATTATGGCTGATTATTACGAACATTACATGCAAATGGGGCATCTTTCTTCTTCATTTGTATCTATATACATATTGGACGTAATATTTACTACGGATCCTATAATTATATTCACACATGAAGTGTGGGAGTAGTAATTTTATTTCTAGTTATAGCAACAGCATTTATAGGCTATGTCCTTCCATGAGGACAAATGTCATTCTGAGGAGCCACAGTCATTACAAATTTATTATCAGCAATCCCATATCTAGGTACAACTCTAGTACAATGAGTGTGAGGAGGATTTGCAGTTGATAATGCAACTTTAACACGATTTTTCACCTTTCACTTCCTGTTACCATTTATTGTTGCCGCGGCAACAATAGTACATTTATTATTCCTTCACCAAACCGGATCTAATAATCCCATTGGAGTAAATAGAGATAGAGATAAAATCCCATTTCATCCATACTTCTCATGGAAGGATATTGTAGGGTTTATTATTTTAATTATAACATTGACCCTGCTATCCCTAATTAATCCCTACCTTCTAGGAGATCCAGACAATTTCATTCCAGCCAACCCTTTAGTTACACCAGTCCATATTCAACCAGAATGATATTTTCTATTTGCTTATGCCATTCTACGATCAATTCCAAATAAACTAGGAGGAGTAATTGCACTAGTAATATCCATTGCAATTCTATTTTTCATACCAATAATAAAAAGAAACTTCCGGGGGCTACAATTTTACCCAATCAATCAAATTTTATTCTGAACGATAGTAGGAATTGTATTACTATTAACATGAATTGGGGCACGGCCAGTTGAAGATCCATATATTATTACCGGACAAATCTTAACTGTATTGTACTTCTTATTTTATGTAATCCATCCAATTATATTTAAATTATGAGATAAATTACTAGATTAATCAATAAGCTTTTAGAAGCTTGTATTTTGAAAGTATAGGAAAAGAATTAAATTTCTTATTGATTTTACTAAAATTTGTACATTAAATTAAAAATGATAAAATCAAGATTTTCAATCCAGCAAAGAAAACTAAATAATTTAAAGAAACAGGCAAAAAGCTCTTTCAGGCCAAATATATCAACTTATCATATCGAAAACGGGGGAGGGTTCCACGAACTCAAATGAATATAAAAGAAACAAAAACCAACTTCAAAATAAATATAAAAGAATAAATATCCCCCCCTAAAAATATAATTACAAATAATATACTCATAAATAAGATACTAGCATATTCAGCCATAAAAATTAATGCAAATCCTCCTCTTCTATATTCAATATTAAACCCCGAAACAAGTTCAGATTCACCTTCAGCAAAATCAAAGGGAGTACGATTAGTCTCAGCCAAACAGGATGCAAATCAAATAAGTATTAAAGGAAATCTAATAAATATAAATCAACATAAATACTGATAATCTACAAATAAATCTAGAGAATATCCTCCAGCCAAAAAAATAAAAGATATTAAAATTAAAGCTAATCTTACCTCATAAGAGATAGTTTGAGCAACTGCTCGCAGCCCTCCCAATAAAGCATATAAGGAGTTAGAAGATCACCCAGCAATTATAACAGTATAAACCCCTATTCTAGTACAGCACAAAAAAAATAATAAGCCCAAATTGAAATTAAATAATCCGAAATAAAAAGGTATAATTAATCAGACCAATAAGGAAACAAAAAGACTAAAAATAGGTCTTATATAATAAGGCAAATAATTTGAAGTTATAGGAAAGGTCTGTTCCTTATTAAATAATTTAATAGCATCAGAAAATGGCTGCACAACTCCACAATATCCTACCTTATTAGGCCCCTTACGAATTTGAATATAACCCAATACCTTACGTTCCAATAAAGTCAAAAAGGCTACCCCAACAAGAACACAAACAAATAAAATCAAACTTTCCACCAAAATAAAAATAAAATCATTAATTTGCATAGTACTATCTGTAAGAATAAACTTACATTTATGAATTCTAAATCCATGGCACTTTTCTGCCAAAATAGTAAAACATTAATATTATTCAACAATTAAAAAATTATTTCATAATCTTGGTCCTCTCGTACTAAAGATTGTTTATAAATTGGAGATAGAAACCAACCTGGCTTAAACCGGTTTGAACTCAGATCATGTAAGAATTTAAAGGTCGAACAGACCTACATGTTAAGCGGCTACACCTAACTATTATCTTAATCCAACATCGAGGTCGCAAGCCTTCCCGTAAATATGAACTCTGGAGGAAGATTACGCTGTTATCCCTAAGGTAACTTAATCTAACAATCACTAATAATGGATCTAATAATCATAAATCAATGTTAATTAAATAAAAAAGTTAATTATATATTCTTGTCACCCCAACAAAATAATTAAAATAATAATAACAAATAATAAACAAAGAATACTTATAATTTTAATTATAAAGCTCTATAGGGTCTTCTCGTCTTCCAATAAAATTTCAGCCTTTTAACTGAAAAGTTAAATTCTAAATACAAATTAAATGAGACAGTAAACACCTCGTCAAACCCTTCATACCAGCCCCCTATTAAAAGACTAATGATTATGCTACCTTTGCACAGTCAAAATACTGCGGCCGTTAAAATAATTTTCACCGGGCAGGTCAGACCTCATATATAAACAAGAGGACATGTTTTTGATAAACAGGCGAGTGTTAAATTTGCCGAATTCCTTATTTAATTATACCAAAAAATAAATGATACACAATTTAAATATACTAATTTAATCATTATTACAAATTTTATAATATTAAAAATATCATTTTAATAGCCTTCTAAAAACAAGAAAATCTTAATTTAATTAATTTGAACTACAACGAACTCACTAATGATGGCTAATTTAAAGCCTACAAAAATTTAATCAAACGAACCTTTTAGAATATATTAGAGCTTATCCCCTAATATCTCAATATTGATTAATAAATAATTAATAAATTAATTAATTAAAAATCAAATCTAAATTAAATTTATTTCTTAAAAAACTAGATACCTTCAAAATCGAATGGAATGTCTCCTCTAAAATCATATTAAATATGGTTATATTACAACAACAATAATTTGAAATTAGCTCGTTGGAAATCGAGAAAATAAAATAAGTTAAATATATTTAATCAACCCTGATACAAAAGGTACAATAAATTAAATCTACTTTTAAAAATATATATTTTCAAGATATTTCATCAATATTCCTTCACAGTACTAATAAACTATAACAACAAAATTTTTCGTTCTTTATTTATACTAAAACCAAAGATATTTCTCCCAATTAAAAATAAAAAACAAAGTAAGACTTACAATATCAAATTAAACTGAATTGCACAGTAAATATTTCCAGTGTAAATGAAACGCTTTCTATCAAGCTCTAATTTGTTACCTACTAGGTACATCTTCCGATACACCTACTATGTTACGACTTATCTCATTTTAGAAATGAGAGCGACGGGCGATGTGTGCATATTTTAGAGCCAAAATCATAATAGCAAATAACTAAAATTACTATCAAATCCACCTTCATAGAAAATCAATTAATCTAATCCATTTAAATAAATTTATTGTAATCCATCTCCTCTTATTCATAAATTGCACCTTGACCTGACATATTACATTATATATATTAAGAAAATTATATCTCTAAAAAGATCTTCTTATGACGGAGGTATACAAACTGAAACACAAGAATAAGTAAATTATCTCGTGGACTGTCGATTACGGGACAGATTCCTCTGAAAGGACTAAAATACCGCCAAATTCTTTGGGTTTCAAGAACATAACTATTACTACCCTGGTCGCAAAATTTACATCTATAATAAAAGGGTATCTAATCCTCGTCTTTTAAATAAATTCCATAGCTTCACTTAATCTAAATATTAAAAAATTAAAATTTCACCTAAAAATTTTCATTTTAATAAATTAAAGTCAATAAAGTTAACTATTACACCAATAATATTTACTTCCTCTTACCGTCTAACCGCGGTGGCTGGCACGGATTTAACCAGAAATTTATAAATTACTATTTCTGAATTGCTTCAAGAAAATAATACATATTACTGCAAAATAATCCATTGTACCCATTAAGGATAAAACGACAATCTAAAAACATAACATGTAAAATAATCATAAAGTAAATATTCAGCAAGAATAAAACTTTTACAATATAAAAATAAGAAATTGCTATAAATTACTATTTCTGAATTGCTTCAAGAAAATAATACATATTACTGCAAAATAATCCATTGTACCCATTAAGGATAAAACGACAATCTAAAAACATTACATGTAAAATAATCATAAAGTAAATATTCAGCAAGAATAAAACTTTTACAACATAAAAATAAGAAAATGCAATAAAACAAATTAACATGGAATATAATGATTGAATTAATAAAAGTAAGGTTCTATCAAAACTATTCCCCCCTCCTTTTTTTTAGTCCCTAAAGGAGGGGGTCATTCTCCAATAAGGTGTTTTACATATAAAAATTAAATTTTATCAATGAATTGAATTATTGTATATATCTCTAATGCTTAATTAAATTAGTAATGTCGTTGAAATCTATATTTGAATATATCTATATAATATAAGTTCTTATTGTTTTAATAAGTTTATTGTTATATAAAATTAATTATCGTAAAATATTTAAATACTATTTATATACTAAAATTTAATTAGATTCATAAATGGTGAGGATTTATATATATATATTATATATTATAAGATGTATAACTGTAACGTGTTATAATCTATTATATATTATTATAACATTAGATATTTATATATAAGTTCTTATTATAATATTTCAAATTAAACATTACTAATTTTAACATGTATAACTGTAACGTGTTATAATCTATTATATATTATTATAACATTAGATATTTATATATAAGTTCTTATTATACCATTTCAAGCTAAACACTACTAACTTTTTACCTTAATAGTAAATTAAATAATTTCTAGAACATTCATAATTATAAACAATTTAATATTAAAATAAAGTA